CACTTAACAAAACGTCTTCTTCTTTGAACAATAAAGAGGGAAAGAAATAAAAAAAAGTCTAGTCTTTCTCAGTATCTATCTATAAAGATAGTAAGAGCTCATTCCATTGATTGAAATAGAAAATTTCGGAAGAATTTTAGGTTAGAAGAAATTTCCAATCATCGGAATCCCTTTCTTTTCGAAATACAAACACGGGAATCACTGAAATATCTCTTTGAGAGAAAGAGTATGATTCATATCATAGATAACTCCATTGGAGTCCAATGGGATTCGAAATTCAGAGTTTTGATTTTAAATAGTTCAAAACGCGTTGCAGAACGATCTATAAAACAATTGATACGGTTTGATTCCTCAACTCAATTAGTAGTACTTCTAGAGCCCACTTCTTCCCCACACTACGAGTGAAAGGGAAAATGTAAAGACTACCATTAAAGCAGCCCAAGCGAGACTTACTATATCCATGTGAATTATGTCCCCTATCTCTATAAATACGAAGGAATTTTTCCATTATTCCTCCCTAATAATAGTGGAATCCATGGCGCAGAGTCAAAAAGGGATTCTGACCGAACACTATCGAGAAACCAATCCAATAAATCGATTATGATTTCGAATCGGGAAAGATTAAACACAAGCAAAATACGTAGTAAGATCCGAAGGGAATGGGAACATGTAGGAATAAGAATAATAAGGCCTATTCTTTTTTTGTTTTGTTGACCTTAGTAAGTAAAAACAGACAAGGGAGAAATCGCGAAAAACCAGAAATCTCTATCTATTACAGACCTCTATTTCCCCATTTGATCCGGTACCCCCCTTCCCCATTATCGCTCTGAAAGAGGGGGCTTGTCTAGGGGTTGCCGCAAAGAAATTCTTTCTGTTTGCCCCTTTTTCTATAAAAGTCAATTATCAATCCAATCTAATATTGGTTGGATACCTGAGCACTCGGAGATTCTCGCGAGTCCGTCGTATATTGCACCTCCTTCCAAAACTCTTAATTGAATCAGATTTCCTATTCAGGCTCTACAATCTGATTCAAGATCCAGTCATTAGACACTCCCTTAGTAATAGAAGGGAATCGTGAAGTCTTGATAGATCCTCTACCAGTAGATTCGAATATTTCCTCGAATCCTAGATGCGAACGAGCATTCACACTCTTTTTGTTTAGAAAACCCTCAGACCACATGCTTAGAATCAACAAAGCATTAACAGTCTGTTTCCTCTGCTTCTAACGGGGAAGAATTCTGCGAGTTCTATAAGCGGAACCGAAGAGAAGAAGAGATTTCGAGTTTTTTTGTTGATCAGGCGACACCCGGATTTGAACTGGGGAAAAAGGATTTGCAGTCCCCCGCCTTACCACTCGGCCATGCCGCCAAAATAATACAAAATAGATGAAAATTTTCCCAGATTGCTGAAGTTTTATTGTACTTGGATTTTGACTCCTGTTTTCCTTAATCCTTTTCCTAAAAGAAACACCCTTTTTGGATTTTATCCATCCCTTCGATTGATTGGATAGTATTGGAAAATCCACAATGCTAAAAACATTCTCTGGCTTTTCTATTGAGAAATCAAATGTGGATTTTCAGCCGACAAACTTGAACCATTAACTATTGACTGCTTAGTTCGAATTAATGACGATTCTGGGATTTGAATCGCAAATTGTGTTTTCCTAATGACATAAGAAAATACAAATTGAGACAGAACTAATCAGTATTTATTTTTTCAATCAAAAAATCCTTCTCAATTTCAATTATAACAAAACATATCAGTATATGTAAACCCCAGAACATAAATTGTTACACAGATATCTATTATTTAGATATATTGTCTATAGGTAATTATCATAAAATTATCCTACTTCACTTCAATTTTGCATTAAATAGAAATTCTCTTTTGATAGAACACGACCCGGACTGTCCCGAATAGAAGCAGCAATAAAAGAGAAGTCGGATATTATAGCTATCCGCATACGTGTTTAATAAGTGCAACCCTTTTTATACACTTCAAATCATATTCTATTCAAAAATCAGTAAAGTAAAGTAGAAATATTTCTCTTCTCTGCGAATCGTTTTTTTTTTGAATAACGAAATCTCTAACATAAAGACGGTTAAGTGCTAAAAAAATGGATCCTATGTTGTTTCTGATTTTTCTGTCTTTGTATTTATCTCCCAAATACCGAATCCTTTTATTTTTCTCAAATTCGAATATGTAATATCATAATAATGGTATAATTGAAATCCTTTTTGTTTTGCTATTATATACAAAACCTTATGACTTTAACTTTAATAAGTCTAAGTGACAGAATTCTGTTTCTAGGACTGTTTTATCAATTCCTTTCCATTTTGATCTGTTGCAACTTCCAATTTAAGTAGAAAATTCTCTTTATTCCTCCGTTCAAACGTAGTTCATACATTTCATTCCAAATATGGAGTTGGATAAAATTTCATGTGATTCAGTAAACAGAATAGAAATTCCATCAGTGCTAGATCATCGATCTAATTCGATG